ATATGAGTAAATTCATAGATCTAATATGTGAACAAAATGAACAAAATTATACCCATAACACCTACGTCAGCTTTTTGTTTTAATACAAACAAACAAAATGAATCGCTTTCTAGATGATCCTTCTAGAAGAAGTTGATTCTAACAATCTTTCTAGTTACTTCGTTCTCTATTTCTATTTGAGAGGATCCTAAGGAAAAGTATTTTGTTTCCACCGAGCTAAAACAATATGTCGATGTCTCTAGTAAACCAAAGTCATCGGTGAATAGCTATTTTGCTCCAATTTCTTTCTAAAGAAAGAAAAAATGGAAGATTTAGTTACGATTAGAAATAGACTTTCTATCTTCTCCCATGGATCCTTTACTCATACTTATTCAATTGGAAGTTTTTGTCCAATTCAAAAATTATGTTTCGCAATTTCAGAATCCAACTTTTCACTTTATAAGTGATTCGTGGATACAAATCACGAGAATTCGTATTTTTTTCTCGAATTTCTCATTGAGAGGTAAAGGATTAAATCTTTTTAAGAAATAAAGTTTTTGTTGGGAATATGAATAAAACCGAAAGACCCTTTAACTATTAACGGTTACTAGAACGAATCACACTTTTACCACTAAACTATACCCGCTACAATATGATTATTGTATACAAATGGACCTTTTGTCGAACAAGATCATTGAGCATGATCAAGATAGGATCCTCAAAGAATCATCAAAATGAGAACAATGAAATAACTAAAACGAAAGTTTTCCCTTTTGCTGAAGAAGATCGATACGGATAAAAAAAAACACTAAAATCATAACAGAAAAGTGCATTGTGGAAGAATCGACAGTTTCTTTTTTAGTTCGGTAAAATAGAACAAGAAAAAGAATGTAAATAGTCTTTGTTCTTTTTTTTTTGTTGCTTGAATATAAAATATTCAATTGAATATAATAATATAATAAAAAAAGTCTTTTTGTTTTCAAATCAGATATCAGATAAATCATGATTTATCTATAATTCGTTGTAACAAAAAAAAGAGCCCGGCTAGGTACTGACCGGGCCGGGCCGTGAGAATAAGAAGGGCCTTTCGAACAAAATCAACACAAATGGGTTTTGCTTATTTTTTTTTTAGTTCAATTGTTCGCGCGGTCGAGCCCATCTTTTAGATAAAGGAAATTCCCGATTTGTGGATCTCTATATATATATAATAGAATAGAGAAAGAAGAAAGATTCCTTACATTATGTGTAATGTAGTAATTATCTTTTTCAATTGGGAGAGATGGCTGAGTGGACTAAAGCGTCGGATTGCTAATCCGTTGTACGAGTTATTCGTACCGAGGGTTCGAATCCCTCTCTTTCCGTTTCCGTTGATGAATTGATTTGGTTTTTTTTCAAATTTTGAAAATCTTAGTGAAACATGTAGAATAGATAAAATCCTAAGAAAATTTTCAAATTAACCAAAACCAAGGAAAACACCCTGTATTTTATTCTTCACGTCCAGGATTTCGCCCTGGATCATTAGATAGGAATCCAAAGATAAAGAGAGACACAAAAAATATCACTACGGTATAAACGAAGAGTTTTAGAGTAAGCATTACACAATCTCCAAGATGGTTTTTTTGAAAAAAAAAAGAGAATAGATCTTCTATTTTTCTACCACATATCCTAAAGAAATGGGGTTTTTTCTAGAAATGCATTGTCACAAATTCATTTGTTTTTCATTAACCAAAATTTGGGTTTATATCCAAATTCGATATTCTATTGTGGGAGACCCTAATAGGGTTAGGGTCTTTCACTGGAAAGGGGGTCAAAAAGGAAGAAATGGGGGTAAGTCTGGGTTTTGGCGACTATACACGAATTTCGGCGTGTGAATCTAGGGTTCATACCCTAAAACTTATCTGATTTTTTCAATTGTTAGAATTTTTTTTCTCGAGGAAATCATACATTTTCTAGGATATTAGTATTCAGGATCTCATCGAAAACTTACAGCAGCTTGCCAAACAAAAGCTAAGAGAAAAAAAAACAGAGGTATGACTGGCATAACATCCACGATTGGATTCAAAAAAGCATAGGCTTCGGGCAATTTGCCGAAGAAACAACTACTCGAATAAAAGGGAGAATTAATACAAATACAGATCAAACTAACGATATTAAGCATAACAGACATTTTGTTCTTGGAGATAATTGCATTTTGATTGCGTTTTTGATATAAGGAAAAAGAAAGTAAGTAAGGTAGACAAAAACCTTTCTTTTTCTTTGAATCCACCCAACCAAAAATCCTCCAATTCTCAAAGGAGAATAGAAGAAATCATACTTTCATACAATATCTTAATTGAATTCTATGTAATGATCAATAAATTAAGTTGAATTCTATATCTATATGTATCAAAATCCTAGTACCAATCGATTGTATAGATCGATAGATATTTGGACTGGAGTTGACAAACAAGCAATACCCATATTATTGTTTCTTAGTGTCGATTAGAAATCGAAATGGGGCGTGGCCAAGTGGTAAGGCAACGGGTTTTGGTCCCGCTATTCGGAGGTTCGAATCCTTCCGTCCCAGTGTAGTCCATTTTTTAGGCTCCATTATTCCCATAGAAATAAATAGGGGAGTGGGTAGGAGTTAATCCATATTAATTTGAATATCCGTGTCTGTTCGAATTTCATTAATAAATGATCAAGTTCCATATTATATAGAAATATGTTATGGAGCTGATGTTTTTTCTTTGAATCTAATTTGATTTAGGTATTTCGCGTTTGACTCGAATGAAAAATTGGAAATCGATTTAACGATTGAGCCGGGGGTGATTTATCCTATTCCTTTGTATTCACTTTCTCACAAGAGTCGATATGACTCAACCTCATTTAAACCAAATACATATCAATCATATAATATAATCATATAAAATGAAGAAATGTTTAGCTTCTATGGTACGTATCATTCTATTTCAATGACTTTGGTTTTTTGTGAAAAAGATCTGTAATCCTTAAATTATTGAAACCGAAATTATAGATATTCTATAATCTAGAATTTCTATAACAGTGACAATTGTTCAGTCTATCTGATAGATACGAGGAACCTTCCCTATTTTTTTTCGATTTTGATTTTCGTAATCAGATGAAAAGAATAAAGATTCAAATCTGAACTTACATCATTTTTTTATACATCTCATGAAAAAAATAGATTTTTTTCTTTGATCTATTTCAAATTTCTATTTGAAATTCAATCAGTGATGAGTCAATTCAAAAAGAAAGACCGATCCCCCTATGAAGATTAAAGGTGATGCTTATTGTCCAATTTTATTCAAATTCAATTTAATAATGATGTAGAAATGTGAAACCTTTTCCATTTCAATTAGAAAGATTTTTTTTTATTAAAAAAAATCTTTTTAATGATTCCTTGTACGTGGAATCTTTGAAAAAGTAATAAATCGTTTAATCTATCCTATTGAGTCACTTGAAGATGCAGATTCAAAAAGTGATTCGTTTCTCTATTTCGATTTTTTTCTCGGATCTATAGATTCTTTATGTATGTTAAAAATGCTGTCTTGTCATATATTCATATATAGAAGAAAAGTCTAGATTACGATGTCTAGCGACAGATGAACCAGTGACTATTCATGATTCCCTAATTGAATCAATTTCATACCGGTTCCAAATTAGAGGAATGTTATGGTAAAACTTCGTTTGAAACGATGTGGTAGAAAGCAACGTGCGACTTGAAGGACACGATCCGTTGTGGATTTTTACATCCACCATTTTTGATTTGTCTAGGAATAAGGGTGCTCTTGGCTCGACATTGTTTGTTCTGTTACACCCGAACCCTTGTTTTTTTGTTGGGTTGTAAATAGTGCACGCTGGAGCTCGAATAGAAAGTATTAATTCATTTCTCGGGGGCAAGGATCTAGGGTTAATGCCACTCAATTGGAGGAACAACTTCGTAAATATATCGAACATATATATGAATCGAAAGGATCCAATTTGACCAAGTTTCCAATTCAAAAGCAAAACTTGGTCAAATTGATTCAAATTTTTCGATTCAAAGTGTATCACGCGGGAATCGACTGTCCATAGGATTCTTTGATCGAAAGAAATCAAAAGGGGGTATGTTGCTGCCATTTTATTTTGAAAGGATTAAGAAACACCGAAGTAATGTCTAAACCCAATGATTAAAAATAAGTAAAGGATCTAAGAACAAGGAAACACCCTTTTAATTGTCTTAATCGTCTCAATAATTGGATTGGACTAAAGAATTCAAATAGAATTTGAAATGGTTTAAACGAGACAAACAAAAGGGAGTAAAGACGACTCAATAACTGAAATTGACTAAAGATTTTTCCTTTGAACTATTTGATAGTTATCCAATTTGAACTATTTGATAGTTATCCAACTTGAGTTATGAGTACGAATGGTTTCTTTTTCATTTTCAGGAAGAAAAAAAGACTGAATCGTAGTCTAATTTATTTTATGGGCCCATTTGTCATTTAATTTATTAGAATTGCATATATAGACAAAACTTCGAATCAAATCATTTTTTCGCGAGCTGTACGAGGAGAAAACTTCCTATACGGTTCTAGGGGGGGTATTGTTCATCTACATCTATCCCAATGAGCCATCTATCGAATCGTTGCAATTGATGTTCGATCCCGAAGAGAAGGAAAAGATCTTAGAAGGGTGGGCTTTTATGATCCAATGAAGAATCACACTTTTTTAAATGTGCCTCTTATTCTATATTTCCTTGAAAGGGGTGCTCAACCCACGGGAACTGTTCAGAATCTTTTAAAGAAAGCGGAAGTTTTTAAGGAACTTCCGCCTAATCAAATGAAATTCAATTAAAGAAATACCAGGGGGGTAGCGACTTGTATATAACTTTGTCTAATTTTTTTCTCCTTGCCCCCCTTTTTCTTTTTTTCTGCCGTATTCGTATTTCTTTATCATAGTTTCTGTGGAATCTTATGGTCTAGATGGTCTAGAATGACAAAATGGATTGATCTTATTTATTGATCCTAGAAATATCAAATTTCCGCATTTCCTTTAATTGAATTGTGTGGTTTTCGTTGGAACTCGATTAAGCAACAACAAGGAATCCACTTTGCTTATTCCACTTAGATTAATGAAATACATTAGCATTAGGGACTCAAAAATCCGATATTTTTTTTGAGTTCTTCCTTTTTTATTCTTCGATTTATACTTTTTCTATCTATGTAGATTAGATATGTAGTGTCAATCCAAGACAATTTTGAATATTATTGTATTCCATTGTTAAATGGAAATTCAAAGGATTTCAAAAGGATTTTATTTAATGCAATTTCTCTTTTCCACTGTATCCTTTTCTCAACATTTATATTGACAACAGTGTATTGAACAAATATAATTCATCGTGATAAGCGATCCGGGTCTATTTATTTTTGTCGTATATTTTTGTTACTTTATCTTATTCAAAGGATGCTTTCTTTGATACAAGAGGTTTTTTTCATTGAAACAAAGCTAGATAACATAAGAGATGCTCTATCCATTTTGACAATTCTGTATATTTTTTTCTTTGATTTGATCTGACAATTTCTTGTATTTTCATCTAATCAATTCATTTTTATGTTTTGAATCCATTAGAAAATATTTTTTTTTAGATTTTTTAACTCAAAGGTTTGATTAGCTTGTATAATATCTATTCTCTTTGTTTAAAATCCAATTCATTGAATTGGATCTATACACCCTTTGTTTTTGTTGAAGTTTTGTTGAATCTATGTTTTTTCGGGTTGCTAACTCAACGGTAGAGTACTCGGCTTTTAAGTGCGGCTAGAATCTTTTACACATTTGGATGAAGTGACGAATTCGTCCGTAACCTTGGTAAACTTTGGAAGACCGCGACTGATCCTGAAAGTGAATAAATGGAAAAAATAGCATGTCGTATCAATGGAGAGTTCTAAGGATATTTCATTCTTATCGGATTGGTATAAAACCATTTTCGAATTCTTGGAACGGAACAAAATAAAGTTGGGTCGAATGAATAAATGGATAGGAGCCTTGTGGCTTCAATTAATTATCAGAAAGAAAAAGCAACCAGCTTCTGTTCTTAATTTGAATAATTTCCCGATCTAAATAGACGTTAAAAATAAATTAGTGCCTGATACGGGAAGCACTTCTCACTCCACGAGTGGATTCTATTTTTTTTTTAATGAATCCTAACTATTGACATTCTCCATTATGGAATGAAGATGCGTGTGTAAAAGAAGCAGTATATTGATAAAGAAAGTTTTTTCCGAAATCAAAAGAGCGATTCGGTTTAAAAAATAAAAGATTTCTAACCATCTTGTTATTCTATAACATAAACATAGACGAATTAAATGAAATGGATGGAAAAAGAAGAGGGTAGAGAATCTGTTGATAAGTTTATCTGTCCCCGAGGTATCGATTTTTACAGAATACCTTGTTTTGACTGTATCGCACTATGTATCATTTGATAACCCCCCCAATCTTCTACCTTTAATTCAAATCGAATTTCAAATGGAGGAAATCCAAAGATATTTACATCTAGAGAGATCTCAACAACATGACTTACTATATCCACTTATCTTTCAGGAGTATATTTATGCATTTGCTCATAATCGTGCTTTCAGTAAATTGATTTTGTCGGACAATCTGTGTTATGACAATAAATCCAGTTTACTGATTGTGAAACGGTTAATTACTCGACTGTATCAACAGAATCATTTTTTGATTTCTCCTAATGATTCTAACCAAAATCCACTTGGGGCGCGCAACAAGAATTTGTATTCTAAAATCATATCAGAGGTTTTTGCTTTTATTGTCGAAATTCCATTTTCTTTACAATTGCTGTCTTGTCTAGAAGGGGAAACGAACAAGATAGGAAAATCTCAGAATTTACGATCAATTCATTCAATATTTCCCTTTTTCGAGGACACTTTTTCACATTTAAATTTTGTGTTAGATATGGTAATACCTCACCCTGTTCATGTGGAAATCTTGGTTCAAATCCTTCGCTATTGGGTAAAAGATGCTTCCTCCTTGCATTTATTACGAGTCTTTCTCAACGAATATTGTAATTGGAATAGTCTTATTATTCCAAAGAAAGCCAGTTCCCCTTTTTCAAAAAAAAATAGAAGATTATTCTTATTCTTATATAATTCTCATGTATGTGAATATGAATCCATTTTTTTCTTTCTACGTAACCAATCTTTTCATTTACGATCAACATCTTCTGGAGTTTTTCTTGAACGAATCTATTTCTATATAAAAATAGAACGTCTTGGGAACGTCTTTGTTAAGATTAAGGATTTTCGGGCAAACCCGCAGTTGGTCCAGGAACCTTTCATGCATTATATTAGGTATCAAAAAAGATCCATTCTGGCTTCAAAAGGGACATTTCTTTTCATGAAGAAATGGAAATTATACCTTGTCACTTTTTGGCAATGGCATTTTTCGTTGTGGTTTCATCCAAGAAGGATTTATATAAACCAATTATCCAAACATTCCCTTGAGTTTTTGGGCTATCTTTCA